GACTTTACTTTAGAAGGCTTCTACCCGTTCCACTTTCACTCTTAGGAGAACCACGTCGCTCCACTCGCTTAAAGGCAGGAGGGCAACCAGCTCGACCAACGGGAGAGGGAGAGTGAAAGGAGCACACTTCTCGACTAAGGCAATCTCATCTGAAAGCTCAAGCTCAACTTGCCGGTCTGAAAAGAGGCTCAACATTCGGACATATCTTTTCGATTGTTAGCAGGAAGAGAAAGCAGACTAGATTGAAAGAGGAGAAAGGCAAGCGGAAAGCTGCAACACCTTACTATCATCGACAACAGCACGTACAGCATCAACGCCTCCACCTAACACCTCCGTAAGGCCTACCATTACCGTTACTTATCTCTCTTTCTGACTGACTGATAGAACCGTCGAGCTGGCTGATGAGCGAGACATCCCTCCTAGCGCCTGCATGGAGACATCCCTGCTAATTTAGTAAGGGTTGAAATACGAGAAAGGGGCTATCAGAAAGCTCGAAAAAGGGCATGTAGGCTCTTCCTTTTTTACTTTCGCGGGGGACGCTTTTTCTTTTTTTGTTTTTTTTTCTTTCTTTCTTCGGGTAAGAACATGCAAGCAGAAGCTCGGGCGTTAATCACTGGCTTGGATCTTGCCTCCCAATTAGGCATACCCCTCTCATGTATGGAACTTGACGCTCAAGTCTTGTTGCATTTCATTCATACAGGGAGCTCCCCTTGGAACTTGGTATATTTGACGCGATCATGCAAGTCTCTCTTATCTCCTTCATGCAATCTTTCCCGCATCTTGCGAGAAGGGAACAAAGTAGCAGATTCGCTGGCATCCTTTGCTCACGCTCATAGGGACAGCATGGTGTTCTACTCAGAAGAGAAGTTTCCCACTTGCTGCAAAAGTCATCTGCTTCATGATGCTTTGGGCTTATATAGCTTCCGACCATCATAGGTCTTTTAGCTCTTTTCTTTATGATTATGTAGCCTATGGGCCTTTTCTTTGGAGGTTTGGCTTAAATCCCCCTCCAGTTACTTTCATTTTAGATCCTATTAATTTAAGGCTTTGCCTTTCAAATAAAAAAAAGAAAGAAGCCCGAATGCTCAAGCTCAATATCATATGGGTTGTGTTCTACCAACGAGCAGCCAGGAGCCTAAAGAAAGCACTGAGAAAGAGATAAGTGTTCCGTATAGGTTCGTATATATATACTGTGGCGCTATATGATCTTTAGCTATAGGTCTCGTGTGCTTGCTATAGAAAGTACATATACGAGTCACGAGTAAGAGGAAGTGGTAACGGTCGATGGATGTTCATATTTGAGTATTTGCTGACGGAATGCCTCACATCAAGGTGACAGGATTCGAACCTATGGCCCTCTGTACCCAAAACAGATGCGCTGACCAGACTGCGCTACACCTCGTCTCACCACCCCGGAGCATATAGATCCACCCGATCGATGAACACTCAAACCGAACTCACCCATCCTTTTGGGCACAGGGACGCGAGAACCTAAGAAACAGCTTTTTTTTCGAAATCTGCCTCCAGCAAGATAGGGCGACGCAAAAAAGCCGTATAGTGCAGGAGCGCTCACATTTTTTGGCTTACTCTTGCACTTGAATTTAAAAATCCGGCTCGCTCCCGGCCTTTGGACCCTTGGCCCGCTTAGAAGTGGATTCGAACCACTGACACAAGGATTTTCAGTCCTTTGCTCTAACCAGCTGAGCTACCTAAACCACTTTCCTAAAATATGTTTTATTCATCGAATAGCGCCCTACCTTACCACTTGACTAGTAAAAAGCCCTTGTACTAAAAAAAATAGAATATATAGGCCTTTTTCGCTTCTTCGTCAAGCTTTCGAGCAGCTCTTTCAACTGCCGCCTAATCCCCCAACATGCTCAAGAACCGAGAGCAGCCGCCCAGGGACTGGACTCCACCAAGAGGTTCTTTCTCTCACGTCATTTCGCCCGCCCGTTTCACTTCTGTCCCGGAGGAAATGGGATTCGAACCCATGCATGATGCAATCTTCTTGTATGTCGATTTAGCAAACCAATGCCTTAAGCCACTCAGCCATACCTCCAAGTTGTTGATCGGAATGGAATTTGATGCGCCGGGTTTGGTTGGTTGCCCGAAGGGCTATCTGATCCGATCAACTGCGTAAGCCGTAGCGCGCTAGCGCGCGTACTATTCCGGGGACTCTATCCAGATCTATGGATCTCCCCAGCATCCAAGCCATCAAAATCTGCCACTCGTTGGGCGACGCCTTCTTTTCTACGAACACCCCACCACTGAATGATGAACTTTGCCAGTTTTTTTCGCCTCCGACCCGACCAGGAGAGAACACAGGGTCAAGCCAAGCCCTTACCCGCCTGAATGGAATTCATATCTCCTTCGTCTGGTCGAGAAGGGAGAAAGCCCGTGGAACTGGACTGTGACTCTTCTATTACATTATGGAGAAGTCCATTCTCGTCATGGTCGATCCACGTCCTACCGTAGTGCCCGGAGAACCAGGCTTGCTTAGCTTACAAAGCTAGCTTACTAACGCGAATCCTTTTTTATTGATTGCACGAGCTAGCCAGCAAGCCAGCAAAGCCCCGACGCTTAATCGCTTCATTTAGGCACCTACTGACACTAAAGCCGTTCCACTCGTGCTTCTCTAACGAGAATCACTTCGTTCCACTCTCCCAACAGGCCAGCAAGCCATTCCTAGCGGCTTAGCCCTTGTTAAAGGCTAAAGAGCGTACTGAACACTCACCCTTTCTCGCCAGCAAGCTAAGCTCCTAGTCCTCTTAGCCGGCTTACCTTTAACCTAACTCTCTAGTTTATGGCCTAAAAACACGGGAAAACACTACTTTTTGATCAAAAAACAGAAGGCCATTTAAAAGCTCTTTTCTTGTGTTCTTGAGTACACGTTAGGATATTACTTCAGGGGCTATCCAAGCCATTGAGGAGCCTGCTCAAGCTGCTGAGGATGATGAATGATCCTAGAGGCTCTTCTTCCGTATGAGATCTTATAACCGGGAAGCGTAGGTAGAACTTGTGGAAGGAAGACACTGGCGAGTAGACCTGTGAGAGCCCCCCCATCAAAGGTCGATATCTTACCTTTAAAAGCGGGTATAAGAATTGGAAGTCGGGATATCCCAATCTTCCAGCTCTCAAGCAGTTCAGAAGATTCATCCCTCATGAAATCCCCTTTGCTCCTGCTTTCATCTACCCCTATGCTTCTGCTTTCTTCGTCTATGCCTATGCCTCCAGGGATGGATCCAATTTCCTGTCCTTTTTTGGAATCGTTGATACATATGTTATGTTACGATGGCTTCGGATGAGAGAGGGTGGTCGTAGATCATAGTTCTGTAGCGAAGCTAGGCTGTTGAGTTTGAGCTATGAGTTCTGACCTGAGCTAGTCTTTCAGATTAGGCAGGGAACATGAGGGACAGTTCCTCACTACCGAAATTCCCTTACAGTTGTTCTAGAAGGTAAGAGAAGCTAGGGCTTTTGAGTTCCAGTAATCAAGCCAAACTGGAGTTCTGGAGAGAAGGCAGTGAACGGAGTTGGCGGTTCGAGTTCTTGGCAGGACGGATGGGGCCCAGAGTTAACAAGTAGCTTGGCTCAACCTTCGCTTTCCTTTGACAAGGCAGCTAAGGCTCCAGCTTCGCTTTCTACTTCGCTGCCTTTCTCTAACGAGACAAGTAAAGTACCTTAATTCACTTACAGCAAGATAAGGTATTTCAAGCGGGTGAAAGTATAGAGCTACTAACCAGAGTCAGAAAAGTTGGTTGGCATTCAAGCAAGAGAGAAAGAAGTCCCGATCAGGCTACAAGTGGGACTAGAAGCGAGGGCCGCTATTCCGGTCAGCTTGTTAGAAAGGGAACTAGCACCCTAAAGACAGCTACTCTCGCTTTCTAACAGTAAACTAAACTGCCTTCCGGTCGCCTCACCAACGCCTTCTCTCCCTATCGGTCGAACTTTTCCATCCTCTCCCGTTGGGAAAGGGGATCGATTACCTTTCTTAGCTAGGAGAAAGTCACTGTCATCGCTCTCTCCTTGAATCGCTCGGAAATCGTACCTAGCCTCTCGTCCATAACCTAGCCCGAAGCTCTCAAGCGACTGATTTCACACAAGTAGTAGGACCTTCTTTTATAGTGGAGTTAGAATAGGCTCTAGAATAGTCGAATTAATGGTCAGTCTCGCTCTCCACCCTGCTGCTAGATGGGGTAGGGCTTTTCACATGCTTGAGATAAGACAGATCTTTTTTAGGCATTAAATAGGCCGAGAGAAAAGTCTCATTTTTACATAGATGAGCAGCAACTTTAGAAATGAATGCTCAAGTCTGTCACTTAGAAGATAGGATGGTATCGACCCGGACAAGGGGGCAAGATCCGCTGGCTTAGGGCCCCTTTAGTAGGGAGCAGAATCGGTAGGTTCCTTTCCGCCCATCGATTCAATAAGATCAGTTCAATCAGTAAAGGTCGAATTGAAATCTATTATTATCATAGACAAGACAAGGGAAGATGCCCCCAATAGAAGGCAATTTTTTAATGTACCAGAGAATAGGCAGGTTTAGAGTTAGAGGAATATCAAGAATTGGAATATCAGTCAGAAATTGAATAAGAGAAGCAAAGACGGGTTATAGTATAGTAGAATCAGTAATCATCTAGCGGGGACGGTTTCACTTATAGGTCAAGGGTCTCGCCCATCTCTATTCGCCTATCCTCTCCCTTCCGGTCGAGCTAGTTTTTATTCCTCTATCTAGGCCAACATTCATTCTAAGACTTTCACCAGCAAGGGCTGAAAGAGAAGAGCAGGGGGTGGTAGGCTTAGTAGGGCTCGAACCTACAATATCACCGTTATGAGCGGTACGTTTCAACCAATTAAACTATAAGCCCCTACGGATCTCTACATGCAATTCGCTCACTTCGGGAAGAGCGAACGGAAAGAGGAGGCCTTTGCTCTATCTGCTTCTTCCTCTCCCCAGGAATGAACAATTGGAAAAATAAAAAGATTATATATATCTTTTTTGTTTATAGATAGATATAGAATAGAATTCTATATATTATTCTATAGAAAAATGAAGTTAAGCAAGCGGCCCTTTCGCGACTCAAACTGCCGGTACGCTTTCCGGCTCGCAACCGATCAAACGGGCGGAGGCTCTATATTAGCTTGCAATGCCGGCTCTTCGCCTTTAGTTAGAAGTAGAAGTAGAGGGCGCCGTTTGCCCCACACTTCAGAAAAAGTAAAAAAGTATGGATGAAGTAATAAAAAGTACATAAGGAATGAGAAAGAAAAACTTGGTTACGGGAACCGAAGGTTAGGCCAACTACTTTAGTATAGTATAGCTACACCTAAAAAAGTGTATTCCTACCCTTTCCCCTTTCTGTCAATGTTGCCAATTCCCAGAAGACTAATGTACCCTCGTGTATACAGTTGTCCAACTACTTTCTTCCTCCGACTTCTTTAGCCACTTCCGGCTTCCCCACTTCCGCATCTGTCGTATTCGGGAGAGCTTGCTTCGTGGCGGAGCATTTAGCAATGCTAGCAGCCTGGTGAGGGCTGGCTGTCTGGGGACATTTTAAGGTAGGGCCTGCTGGGCTTGCTTCTCATGAGATTGGGTAAGGGAATCGGAAATGGGCTCATAAACCGGGCGGGCGGGCTTTTGGGCACACGGAAAAGGGGAAGTGGATGGAGGGTGCTTCTCAGCTAGAGTTGGGGGTGGGGTCGCTATAGTGGCTAGGGTGAGTCTTCCTACACGGCTGGACGCCCGGCTCTAGACGAAGCTGAGGGGGTTACCACCACATCCTCTCCCGATAGACTCGAAGCTCTTCATAGTCAGGCGTGGTATAAAATCTTCTCTCAAAAAGAGACAGACCAGAGATGACAGAGGAAGGTATTCGGTTCAAAAAAGATACGGCAGTCAGAACAGCTTCAGTCCAAAATTGACTAAGGACAGAAGCAAGCTACAAGCATTAGCAACCGTTTTCGTTTAATCTTTTGTAAAAAAAAAAAAAAAGAAGCAGCGAAGAAAACAAGACAGTAAGTTGTTGCGCTAACTCGCTAGCGCTAGCGCACTACGGCTTTTCAGCCTCCTGCAGTTCATTCCATTCCCTTCGCTACACTCGACTTAAACCACCTATGAACTCACCCATAAGGAAACTTGTCAAGTAGGTCTTTCGAGCCTTTCCTTTTTTTACAAATCTGGTAAGGTGGGGTATTATCCTTAAGTCTGCTTTATAAATCTTTAGTCGTCTTTCAGTACTGGCGAAGCTTTAATTGAAGACCCTTCAGTGCCGTTTCGTTTGGGCCCCTGGGTACCTTCTCCGCACTTAGCTGTAAGCATTTCAAGTAGATAAAATCATAAAAGAAGAAATGGGAAGGAGTACTTACATTATGCGCTATTATTTGAATCCGAAGGTCAATCATTCCCAGTGAAGGTATGGGGGGAAAAGGAGTACGTTAGTCAAATAGAGGGCTCTCACGGGGGCGTAGTCCACGGCTTTAGCCTTAAGCTTGGGCTGTAGTTCTTGTATTGGGCGAACCAAAGCGTTAAATAGCGCCGTTTAGTGGCGTGCAGGGGGTAGTCGTCTTGTTGTGCTGGTAGGTGCGACTATGTGAGTTGACAAGAATACACTGCGGTATGTGTGAGTAAAGATTTTCCTTAGTGATCCAAAGGAGCAAGTAGAGTTACTGCAGACTGGCTTCCCCCCATATACCCCCGCGGATGCGGATTTCCTACCATTGAAGGAAATAGATCAAACTGCTAATCCCACCCACGCCGTAAATGGATGCCCTACCTGATCCATTTCAAATCCAGCCGGAGGTCTTCGAGCCTTGTTACGAACTAAAGTTCTAAAGCAAAGCGACCCCAATCCCTCCCCAGCCCAGGTCAAAGGTCTCCCCGCTCTTTTTAGGGGGTTCGTTACGGTCAGCAAATCAGCCCCGCATCGTATCGATAGCGATTCAGATCACTTCCCCAAGCCTGCCTAACCTAATTGTGTGTGAGCAATCAATCGTGACAAGTCGACCGATCCATAATGAAAGCACCTGTAGATAGAAGCCGTTTGCCGACCGGTGGACTCATCCTCAATGCCGTTTAGGCTCCCCAGTTCAGTCGGTTGTCCGCCGCTTTTCTTTCCCATGCCGGGTATGGCCTTATGGGTAGCAGCCTCCCACAGAGATGGCTTTGTGGTCACCTTCTATTCTGCTTGTTGGAAGGTTCGTCCGGGCCCGGGTCAACCCACCCTCAACTGAGAATCATGAGAAGCAGTACTGGTTGAAGGATCGGCTTTGGCTGTCGCAGATTATAGATCCATCTATACATCCACAAAGGTAGGTATCGAAGGGGCGAGTTTAGGAGCGCAGGACTTCACATTCATGGTTTGAGTTGGTCAACTATAAAGAGCAGAAAGGGGAATGCCCAAGAGGATAGAATCAAAGACAGTATCGATGCGATTTCCAGCTTTTCTTTAGCGGGAAAATCTCTTTGGGAGCTGTAGTAGCAGTTAACGGTAAGCGATAGGGGAGGTGAGGCTAGAGGAAAGGAGCAAACCCTACGTCTAATCACCGATACTTGGACCTGCTTGGGGACTGATTGGTTCCCCTTAGGTGGATTGGTCCCAGCAAGGCTATCTGTCTACTTGGCTCTGGTTGTAGGCCTTTCGCTTTGGGCTATCTTCTTTCTCCTCGTTCTTGGGACTTGCTTTAAGACTGTGTTATTAATCCTCTATTCCCTCTGTTTGGATCCCACCTTGTTCGAATCCTCATCCATTCTCCTTGTGTTGAGGTCGTCTTTCGAGCACTTCCGGTTCGCTATTCCCTTGTTAATTAATCTTTCCTGCCCCTGTTATCAATCAAACCTTTTCACCTTCTAAACTGATTTACCTTCCCAGTCCACTTCCTCTCCTAATATGATATCAGAATCGAAGATTGCTGCTAGTCTGATTTCATTTCTATCGACCTCTTTCTTCTTTCTATAATACAACTGATCGGTAAGGCTAAGCTGCCCAAACTGATCGGCAAGAGAGCGCCACCCATCCCCCTCACCACGCTGCTTCCACCCGCAGACACAGACTTTGGGGTCGAAGACTCCATAGTGTCTTTAACCTACTGGATTTATGGGAGAAACCCCCATAGTGAAGCGCGCCTTTGAGGCTAAAAAGACCCTTGCCTATACATGTAAGCTTAGCGGGTAAAAGAGACCCGCTAGACAGCACTTTCCTTACCGTAAGGTAACTCGCTGCAATCCATTTCCAAAGTCTTCATATGCTCTTCAGATAGCTCCATCGAACTGCGATAGCTGCTAGTCTACCTATTCGTATTGGAACTATCCTACCTCCTATTTATAAACCCAGAACTCAGATATTTGATTCTTGGATGACTGATCTACTAAAGGTAAGTAACTTGATTAACCCGCTTCAAACCAATATGCGGCTTCTACGCTATCAAGAAAATACTAATCCGTTCAACAATTACGACCCCGCTATTACCTTTTCTCTAATAATATTCATCAGGATAGCACACGCACACCGTATTACAATTAGGGTATAAAAATACCATCCAGCCCTCATCACAGAGAATAGGCTCATCACCAGGTCCAATAGACGTGAGCTGTCCTGCCAGACAGAGTTCTTCCAAGAGTGTATACCCAGCATTATAGTCGAAGATAACTTTATCATTCTCTCTAGTTGAAATAAAAACTTCATTATTGAATCGGTAAAATGCTACCCCCGGAAACCTTTTGGCAAACTCTCGATCAAAGATCTCTATCAATGCTATATTGAATAAAGACCTCGCGATTTCACCCGCTGGTGGAATACCCCCAAAGCGTATATCATCCCTACGATTTCCGTCTTCATCAATTATAGGAAGATCAAATATAGAGGAAATTAGATTATAAACATCACCATCTCCAGTTAATGACTTAACACTATCTAAAACAAGACATTTAGGAATGATGCATAATGATCGCTTTAAGTCAAGCCGGTACAGTCTATTTACCTTACCCATTTCTTGGACGCGCTTATACACCACATTACGTTGATCATTTATTCTGTACCCTCCATCTTTTGGCAAGCCACCGTTATAAAGACGATACAACATTAAGGATAAACCCATAAACACCAATACATCCTCTTTATCTGGCATAAGCTCTACAAATAGCAGTTCTTATGAAAGACAGCCGTCTGTTAGGAAGAATTCAATCTCAAGCTCAAGACTTTAGAAGGGGGAAGGTAGCAGGTCTGTTGGTAAGCCCTTGAAGTCGAGCTAGGCATAACACTTTAACCACTCTTAGGCAAGCTCCTAGCCGAGTTCCAGAAAGCACCTAGCTGTCGAGCTAGTTTTGACTCCTTCTAATAAGCTCTTAGGCAAGCTAAGCTCCTTAAGCATAACACTCAAGCTGGCAAGCTTCAAAAGTCATCTTTGAAGGCTAGATAGCGGCCTTAGGAAGCAACTTAGATTGTGGTACCAAGGAATGAAACAACTACTTAAGCCGAAATGTGCCGTTCACTCTAGTAGCTTAGACCATAGTTGAGCCTCCTACTCCTTCCCTTAGAAGGACAGTCAAAAGCCGGTGCTTTGGTTAACGGCTTCCGAAGTGACTAATCGTAGCCAACTTATTAAAGATCTATGCTTTCTCTTATTAGAAAGAATATGTATATGATTGCGGAGATGAAAGAAGTAGACGAAAAACTAGAGATGAGAGAAGCGAGCCCAGAAAGAGAAGGAGAGGAAGGAAACTACGGGCGAAGGGCTAACCCAACACCAACCCAATAGAGCTAGCCAGCAAGCTCAGGCTAAGAGCTATCTCCCAACCTCTCCCTTATTGACAAAATGAGAGGGATTTCAGGCAATTAGCATATAAGAATTCCTGCCCTAGAAGATCGCATTTCTGACTTGAGCACCGTCTTTAGGCATTTCAGTTCTCAGGATCTTACGAAGAAAGGCTAAAGATCGTACTGAACACAACCCTATGATATGAGTTCAGGCGAGCCAGGAAAGCACCCTGAACTCATAGGGTGAAGGCGAGGAAGAAAAATTGCAGGGGCTCCTAAACAAGAGTTTTGACTGGGTAGATTTGCCCTTCTACGCCGTTTTAGGTGAGTTCGGACTCAATCATTGACCGGAGATTGGGACAGAGCGGATGGCAACTAGCTGACTTCTTCCTGTCACTCGTACAGATCTGATTGAAGATATTGCATTAGAAAGGGATACAAAGTAACTTCCGAAGATTGAAAGAGAGGCAATCCCAGTTCGATACTGGTCTTGTTGCACTTCTTCGAGTTAATGACGGATAGCCCGCTAGGGACTGCTTGGCTTGTTAGCGAGAAAGCGCATAAAAGAATGCCATTTATCGATCGATAAAATAGGCTCAAGTACATTAGTCCGTAACTGCCATTTTGACTAGGTGGATTTTGCCTTCTAGTTGACTTCTTTCTGCGGGATACCCTAGTTAGAGCAGTGAAACCTTTAAGGCAAGAGATGCGGGCAAGTCAGTCGCTAGAACTCCCAGATGCTAATAACTCGCTAGAAGGGGTAGAAAGCCTGTTCTTTTGGTACAAATCCTCTTTATTGAATGAAACTAGCTAGCTGTCTTTGAAGTCAAGTACTTAGCCGGAAAGGCAAGTCCATCGCGGGCACTACCCGACTTATTTCGGTATTGCATATAAGTACAAGTTTAGATGTGGCCATCTAGACAAGTGAAACGGTCCTTGCTGTCGAAGTTTACTAGTGGATAGGAATTCCATCGGTATGGCATTAGAACTGCTCGGAGAAGTTCGATATTGAAGGTATACAGTTCGATAGATCGGTATTGAAGTGAGATATTCAATCCTCTTTCTATTTAATGGTATTTCACTGCCTTTCATGTACAAGTATTGCAACTGAGACTGAGAGACAAGGGAGATCCCATTGAACTTGCCTTGATTGAATGAAGGCTAGCTGACTTCGATACTGAATGAACTCGCATGCTGGAGAACCGATGAGAGACATAGTCGATGCCAATATAGCTGTAATTTCACACTTGAGCTTTTCCCTTCGAAGAGTTGATCTTTCATTTCAAAAGTGGTATCTCCCCAATGGAGAAATGATGCTAGCCCTTTTTTCCTTCGATGACAGAGATTGAAATGGATAAAGTGGATTCTCCCTAATGGTGAAATGAGACTGATTTCTAGATTTCACTGATTTCAGTGATTGAACTGATGGCAATGAGGGCAACTAACTGACTATATAGGCATACGAACTAGCGGAATCCCTAAACTTAAGCTTAGCTGTCGAAGTGCACTACCGAAGTTCTGTCCCTTACGGCAATTCTGTCTTTGCGGGATTAGCTCTCGAAGTGCACTAGCTGACTTCTGTCCGATGGTTGGATTGAAGGATTGAACTGATGGCAACTAGCGAGCAATCTTACTCAATAGGGGCTTTCCATCTTAAAAGCCTTCCTTCTTGCTTGCTTGCGAGAAGGCTTTCTTGCGTTCTTGCTTAGCTTATTTCAAAGGGGAGGCAGTGGACCAATAAGCTAGCTGTCCCAACCAAGACAGGAGCTAGCCTCTTATCTTAAAGGCTATCGATTTCCTCCTTGAGGAGCAAGGAAGATCAGAGGTCACACTGGAAAGCTATCAACTAACCTGTAAGAAGACTCTTTCTTGGGGCTTCTTCTTAGTCCGTTAGGTAGTTGCCTAGAGCTATTAACTAGACCGAAAGGGGAATAACGACCAGTCTTCCTAGCGATGTACAATTCTTTTGGTATATGAAATCTCGATGTCTAGGTCAATTCAATATCGAACAGAAAGGTAGCAATTCTTTTGGCACAGTCTTTTGGTATATGCAATTGAGAAGCCAAAGTCAGATAGAAGGGCTTGCCTTCCGCACTTTCGTATACCAAATACGAATTGAGAAGTGACTTTGTACAAAAGTACATTGTACCATCAGTCAATCAAATTTATCCTATCCATTTAGAACTGGATTTTGTACCAACTAAACCTAAGCCAATAGAGCGTCTTGCCTTCGCAATATCGAAGGAGAAATGTAGTCAATGCTTTCATAGATGCCATACAACCATCCCTTCCCCTCCTAGTCCAAGAAGAGCTTCCCCGGCCCTAAAAACCTTGCTTCCTAAGCATACTGAGAAAGAATTAGCTGAGTTGTCACCAATGGGCATTCTAGCTGCAGCAGCAGAAGCCAAGTGTTCTTTCTTCTGTCCACGAGGACAAGATTTGATAGTGAGCATAAACTTGAGAAGATCTCTGAATGTAATCAAATGTGTGCCGCTCAAAACTATAGTAATCAATCATCTGCTTCATTTCTTTGCAATCACCTGTGCTGCTAAAGTTCTCAATAACCTTATCAAGCTCTAAGGTGCTTGCTAAGAATTTCAATTGCACAGTTATAGTTGTGCTCTGTAACACCAAAACTTTCACGGCATGAAGACTGAAGCTCCCCGTCGCGTCTTACTGACATCTTATAGGTAATAGAGTCTCAAAGCTGGGTTCCCCCAATGACAGCCTTCTTGTCTACTCACTTTTGGTACTAGTACACCTTTGCGTGGTTTCTGTCTTCACTTTATGGCAATTCTCTCGATCTCTGATAAGTCAGCTAAAGGAAGCAAACTCTAATATAAGTTAGTAGCTTTCACATCCTTACTCTCTATAGTCAGTAGCTTTCGCATCCTTTTCTTATCTATGTTCTTACCTCAAGTTTCTTTCCTTAGGCAGGTTTCACACTAAAGTTGAGAAAAGGCATAAGTGATAGAATTGAAAAGAAAAAGAAGTGGCGCTATAGAGCTGATTCCCTATAATAGAAGTGGAGGGGTTGCTTGCTATTCCCATAGAAATCGATGAAAGAGAACTAGGGAGTGGTTAGAAGAAGCTAGCTTTTAGGTAACCTTTGCTTAGAGGACCAGCTATACTACTAGTGACTTAGATCTTGTGAGAAAGCAGAAAGTCGGGTGCCCGCTGCTACTTTAAATGTGAAAGGAGTGAAGTTAGCCTATCAGTAAGCACTCCTTCTACTCTTTAGGAATCCCCTGGAAATAGAATGATGAAGTGATGGGTAAGCTTAAGTAATCCCTACCTTCCCTAGAGAACTGAGAAGAGATAGAAGTCTGATTAGCTCTTTTGACTTAGTCCGTTGCTTATCAACTCTATTAGCCCTTTATCTGAAAAAAGCTGGAATGGAAGAAGGGCGAGAAAGAAAGGTTGCCTACTACATCTAGGGACGGGACTGATCCCGAAAGAGAGGTCTTTCTTTCTGGTTATGAAATCGCTTAGATTGAAAAGCAAGTCGATAATGCCATAAGTCAAACGGGCGGGTGAGGCGAGAGTCCTTCACTGCACTCACTGGAGAGAAGGGATCATCTCCAATCTAGTTGTAAGGTCTTATCCCCTTATTAGTAGCCGCAGTGTAGGCCGGCTAATTAAGGAAAAAACTTTCACATATGCATCGGAAGACTAGAACATGTTTAATAAGCGTTAGTCGACCTCCGGAGGACAACAATTTGATTTTCCAACCTGAGATTATCTTTTTCATTTTCTCCACTAGAGGAAGACAATGTTCTCTCTTTATTCTCTTGAGGGACAAGGGAACATCTTCAATGATCTGGAATTTATGCGAGGAGCTCTGTTCGAGAGGAAGCACTGGCTCTTATCGAAATTTACCTTTTGGCCATTACAATAAGCTTCTTACTTGTTTCCAGAAAGATTTTAAGCTTCTTAAGATTCCGTTTATGGCCATTATATTATAACATCGTTTGCAAAGAGAGGGAGAGTGCTTCCTCTGAGTTTTGCTTCACTTTACTTTATTTCATTTCGGAATTTGCGAACAAAGGAACAGGCGGCATGTTTAGCCGCCACAAAGCATGGGAAAAGGAAGAAAAAAGCCGACTAGGGAATAAGGGGCCGTCCTATATCCCGCGCGAGAGGAAATCCCATTCTTTTTTCATATTTTTCTATCAGGTGAGTCCATAGCTTAAGATTTCAGCACTTTACTGCCAAACGTCCTTTCTTCATTCTATCTAGGCAGGAATCACGATGAGAAGCAGTCACACAAAATAGCCCCAATTCATATTTCAGCTTGGCTGCCGAAACTATGGGGCGCCGAACCCGAGAACGTCAAAGATAGGTTCTTTCTGTTGGATAGTCGAGCTAAACCGCGCGGAAGCAGTCTCGAACACTATCTAATATGATAGTGGTTGCGACCTCAACTCCAGATCAATGCAAAAGAAAGCATCTAAAGAGGAAGGCTCCTTGTAGAGCTAGAAAGCTGCTACTTTCTAAAAGAATCTCTTGAATGTAGTACGGTACTACCAACCCGACCACTGTTGCTTTCTTTCAAGCTTTCCTGTTGAACATGATCCCCCATGTGCTCTCTTCTTGACTCTGAGCTAAGTCTCTGCCTAAAGAAAGAAAGGAAAGAAGAAAAGCATCCCGAATTAGATGGAAAGAAGCCATGCTTCATAGCACTCTACGGAAAGCTACAATACCTCATCGTCACCAGACCTTTGATATAGCAGCCTCTTTGATTAGGAAAGCTATTCGCTAAATTTGAACGTCAAATCGATTCCCGAAATAAGGAAGAGGGATTCCAGTTGGAGAAAAAGACTCTGCAAATACATCAGTTTAACCTGAAATAGACTTGGCTTTAGCCGCTGAGCTGGCTTTCCAGGTAGTCTAATTATTTCACTCTATAGTAGAACGGAATCTGTCTCCTTCTCTGTTGCTATTCTCGGCCTAGAGACAAAGAACCTCTTTTAGTGGTGCTTGCGGCTTTCCCCAAGACTGCTTATTCAGCATCGGCACCAAGGACCAAGGGCTTTCGAACTACTTGGGTTGTCCCCCCTATACTTTCATGCATAAACCCGACACCGCTCTTAGCAGCTTATTGTCTGCTAGCTCTCTATGCCCCATTTCTATTTAGAAAAAAAAGGGCTTCTTCCACCTTCGAGCCTGTTGCAAGCTTAATTTACCGCCACACAATGAGAGTTTTCTTCCAGTTTTAGTTGGATTGATTCATCCTCCCTTTTTCAGGTGTTTGCGCCCCCCTTCGTTAGGGCTATCCTCCCATCTATATGACCATGGTCTTGTCACGAGCTGGACTTGAACCAGCGTACTCCAGACTCATGATCCGGATTTCAACCTACCGATCGTGACTTTTGCTTTCCGGGTTCGTCTAAATCCTAAAAGTAAAGACTAACGAAGATAGACTACGTCCCGGGTGGCCTGGAGCCACAAGCTACTCTTTCCCATATCCTATAAAAGAACTATCACTATGCTCCCGAGTCACTATCCCCCAATGTACGCCCAAGAACTCGCCCTTTTGCTTAAGAAATAAAGGGCTAGCTACCGCTATCCCCACCCCTTAGAATCAAAGAGCCAGATGAAAGAATCGTCTAAAGAAAGATTCTATCTCTATTAGCTGAGGGGTCTGCCAAGGCCACTGACTCAGAGTCTACAGAGGTGATTCTTGGGGCTGCTCTGAAGAAAGAAACAGAAAGGGGCTTGTGTCTACCTGGTGATGCTATTGTTGCACTTCATCTTATTGGAGCTGCTTCTGTTATCAAGATTTGCATTTATCAGTGATTGGGTAAGACATGCTTTAGTCTCTGACACTGGTTCATTGGCGTTGCTCCTTTCCACTCCTTTACCTCTTTAACTTGGACAGACAGTTGAACTCAAGCTGCTGGAACGAGAGCTCTTTTGTCTCCGATTCCTTAAATGCAAGCACTAAGCAAGTAAACTACCTTCAACTGGACAAAATCGATAGAAGGGTCCTTACACCCGGGTATACCCTGCCTTTTGTTCTTTCCTTATTGTGTGGTTTATAATGAGTAAGGAGCAACTTTAAGAAGAAGGGACTTGGCTTGCTTCGTTGCATTCATTAATTCTTTTTTCGTTCTTCCGGGAGTGAAAAGGCTGTGTGTCTGCTCATTCACCTATCTAATGGAGATTTATTCCTACGACTCTTCTATTCTAGTTAAGTCCCTTAGAACATATAATCAAGCACAACAAGATCAGGTTAGGCGAGCTATAAGGCTAAGGCTTACAACTTTACTTGAAGACCTGGAATCGTACTATAGTATAGGCTTTTGACTCTCTCTCAGAACAGAAGAGAACAACCACAGGAATGAGAAAACTCGTAGAGGGATGTTGATTCGAGCAGGCAGCAACTGTCACCCGGGCGAAGGAAGGCTGGTGAATAGTGCTCTGAGGAGATCTGATGATGGACAACTCCGATTCTACTCGAAGATTTTAAGTCTCACTACCCTCACTTGTTTTGTCATTCACTATCTTTCGATTCCTTCCCCGAGTGGGGTTTTTGGGCCAAGTGCCCCAAGAAGTGAGTAGAGAATGGTTACCTGCTAGGGGGGCTAGGATTGTAGATTGGGAAACTTCACTGAATTCCTCGGCTAACCCTTGAATTCCCACCTCTTCTGAGTCCTTGAGGAATTCGAATTTATTAAATCATTTCCATAAAAAAGGGAGTCGGCATGGAAGGTCGCAAGAGAAAAGCAATTCTTCTTTTTCGCCCATTTAGTCTTCCCCTCGGTTCTAGGAGCAGCTATTGAAAAAGGTATGGTAGTGATCTCACTCCACGCATTGCACACTCTTTTCGTCCAGCAATAAATATATATCATAAGAGAAGAGAAGCAAGTTTTCGACGATGAGGAAAGAATAATCAAAAAAGATATTACCTCAAAAGGCCTTCCCATTAGGTTAGGAATCATCGGAATCAGCTTCAAGCCCCAGTTTCGTCAAAGGGGAAGAAAAGAAGACCAGGAAAACTTCTCATTGAATAGATAGCAGGTTAGGAAAGAGAAAACCTTGCTATCACACGAGAAAGGCACTTAGACAACATTAGAGGGGATTTTCAGTACTGTATAAGTGTCTCGGAAGCAAGCTACCTTTTCTGTCCATCTTCCTAGCATTGTTGGCTTAACGACTGCATTCACTCACTCCCTTTCACTTACTAAGACACTAGGCAATGCTCTACAGGCTAGCGTACTACAATGCTTTTAAGGTTTATAGAAATAAGCAAAACAACCAATTGATGCCGTTATAGAAGAATTTCCACCTATGGATGAGAATTCGGAATTAGAAATGGATAATGCTGTTTGGACCCCTACCGAAGCTGGGACTCAAGCCCAAGGCATGGATCTGGTTCGAGAAAGGGTGGACGAAGACTTGGTTGAGCCTGAACCCGGTCCTTTGAGGGATCCCTAAATCCTTAAGTTAAGTCCCAGGATACGGACCCCTCTCCCCTTGAGGATTGGATTGACTTGGTTATTGCGGAACCAGCGTTTTCACTTTGCCAACTTTGAAAAGAGAGATCTATGATCCCGCTATTACCATAAAGGAAAGATAAGAAATATAGAATGTCTATGAGCCCTATGACCTTTCACTCCCGGAATGTGCTTTAATGCAAGGAAGCACTTCCCGGACATCTATATCTAGGGCTTTTGAAACCTGAGATCCTTATTTTTCTATTCGGGAACTTAATTCTATTAAATAAAGGCGCCTTATCTTTCTAATCAGGTAGGTTTGAGCAAAGGCCATAGCTATTATAATCATTGCCAGCAGCACAGCCGTTGACAAATCCGCCTTAGCCTCAGGTAGTTGATACTTTCAGGGGGAGCAGGATCATCATTTCCACTAAAGTCGTGGAACCGGCTTCCATCTAAAAAAAAGATGATTAGTTTCATCTATATAAATGGATCATTCTCAATTGGCCGAAGGCAAACGACCTAATGAACCCAACTACGGCAGGGAAGCCTTTATTCTGGGTGTAGGAATGAAAGGTTACCCGGCCAGAAACTTCAATCAATCCTATGGCATTGTGAAATCTCTAATCGGAGGCATTAGCAGTTCAACCTATAGGGACAACGCCAAGCGGAGGAGTCGGTTTCAACAACAACCCGTGAAGACGAAGGTCTGCAATAAGACTTTGTAACTATAAATTTATTAAAAGAAAAAAGACTCCAATCCCAAGGAAATAGATCCACATTCAGGGGCAAGCATTTCTGTCATAGGGGGAACTCCATCTAAGGAAAGAGCTTAGTTAATTAGATAATTCTAAAAAGTAGCTCGCCTTTAGTCAGCTAGTACAAGAAAGTGGAGGCTCGATGAACGGCCTAAAAAGTCCTGGTATCTCGTTGTAATCCCAAGCTTGCAATCCCTAAACTCCTTGAGTAGCCCTCTTTCTGAAGAGCAGTTGATCGTGCTACTCATTCATGTAGGCTGTCACTCAGTTCCCTCTCATAGATGGATTTCTCAGAGTAGATCCTGCACTTCATCCTTATCCTTATTCTTGATAGCACAGGAAAGGGACGATTCTCTGTGCCTACCTATCCCCAATCACACAGGAATGCTCGCTTGGCTGCTTACCAATCCTTTCTCAGAAAATTCCTCGCGCATCACAAAAAACTTATAGAAAACCTGCGAAGGATACCCACTTCCCACTTATCCTTCCCCGCCCCTGAAATGGGGCGGGCCTCGTTCTTTTTTTGTGTACCACCACCAAAAAAAAGACTACAATCCAAAAATAAATATCGAGAGAGGCCTTCACAAAATCGTACAAAAAAGAAGAAAATCGTACAAAAAAGAATATAGTAGGGTATTTTAATCATGGATCGCTTCCATGATTTTTTTAAAATAGGAACTCCCCTCCCCCCGGGTCGAAATATCTTTTAAAATTCGTTGCATTTTATTATTTCGATACCTGATACTCTTCATTTCCTCGGTCTCAAATAAAAAACCGTCGACACCCGCGCGGATGTCCCGCGTTTCAATATTAAAGTTTTTGTCTCCTAATATTTTTGTGACCCGTTGAACAATTCGTTCTTTTTTGACTAAAAAATTCCTATAAGTTCTTTCTAACGAGGGGTCTTCGAGCAATTCCTTTATTTTTTGCTCTGAAGGTCCCGGCGGACCCTGGCTTTCGGTTTCCAAAATTGGAAACACGGAGGAATCCTCCCCTGGTGGGCCTGGCGGGAAACCCGAAACGCCCCCAGAAGTGGCCGGGTAGAATTGGGCCACTGCTTGGAAGAGGTCCTCCATTAAAAGGAATCCTAGAGCCAGCAGTGAAACGGTAGCTACTAAAGCGTAAACTGCTCGTTTTTCCTTCCCCGCGAAAAGGCATGACCAGAAGAATTGTGTGAAATAAGTGAATTTATCCAGTTGAGGCATCTTGATTGAGAATAAAGGATTCCCCCCATACAGAAGGAGAGGCCTTCCTGTACGAGTAGTGAAGAACTAAACGATAACTTTTGTTGGTTGTTGACCAACGGAAAGAAAGGGAGAAAGAAATGGATTTGACCTAAAGTTTCAGGATATGTTCGACCATTTGAAGAAAGTCTAAAGGACATATTCGTTGCCGATTTGGGGTTCTGATGGAAGATACTGCTGAGGTTATACACCAAGTACACACGTGATTCTGCTCTGGCAGAAGTGCACGCGCAATTCAGCTCTGGAAGGACATGAGTGGAGAATTGTCACCGGATTTGATCCAAAAAACACACGGTGGAGTTACCCTTGGCCGGGTTAGTGTTTCAGGAAGAAAACATTATTGTACGTTATTTTTTATTTCAATAGTGCCATTTTAAAAATGAAAGGAAAAAGATGCTTGTACGCACATTAGATTTGCTAACTCAATTGATCCTACTGTGTCTAGATCAGGGTTCCCGTTTAAGAAAGCTGTGTTAGCTTTGTATTGGCTCCCATCTTACTTAACGGGGGCCTTAGTTGAATACCGATCCAAATTGTGTGAAAATTTTAAACTTTTCCAATAGAGAATTATTAGTTATGGGTAAATACCCCGAAAAGTCCTCATTTACCCCGGCAGGCAAGCTCCGCAGCGAAAGGAATGAAATCCTCCGGGTCGTGAAAGGTGATCAAATCAGTTTACCTTCTAAGAAGCTATTGGCTATATGCTTAACACATGCAAGAAAAAATAGAATAGATAAACTTTCTTTGTTAGGGCGGGAAGCAGTAAGATCAGTAATGGTCCAAAAAGAGGAATAGCGGCCTTATAACTGTTCTTCTCTTTCTTTCTAAAAGGTGATAGATAAAAGGACTACGAGTACTTTACTAAGAAAGCTATCCGTAGATGCCTTATTCAGTCTTAGAGCTAAGAGTTAAGCGCTTAAATCAATTCAAGCCGTTTGGTTGAAAAATGCAAAAGAAATTAAAATTTTCCACTTAACATGAGTTTAATACAGTTAGACCTAAACGACATTCATTAGAACATAAAAATTTTCTTTTCTTGTCGTCTGTTTTGCTTCAGTTTTGAAAATAGAAGCTAATCTTTTTTGTTGAATTTCTGCACCAGATCCAAGTTATATAAAGTTTGTGTTCAACGCCAAAAACTTTCCATCGGAGTATTACTATGACTATATAATAGTAGGAGGTGGCACTGCCGGTTGTCCGTTGGCCGCCACCTTGTCACAGTCCTATCGAGTTCTTGTGCTTGAACGAGGTGGCGTTCCCTATGGCAACCCCAATTTGATGACCCAAGAAAGATTCTTGGCCACACTCACTGAGGTTTATACATTTGACTCCCATGCCCAAGCCGAGGATGGGGTCCCCAACGCCAGAGGACACATTCTTGGTGGCAACAGTTCCATAAATGCCGGCTTGGCTTTTACAGCGGAGCAGACCAGCAATTCTATCAGAAATCGGGTGTCAATTGGGACCTGAGAGTTGTGAACGAGCCGTACGAGTGGGTTGAGAAGGCAGTTGTCTTTAGGCCGGAGCTTAGGAACTGGCAATCATTGGTTAGAGCCGATGTTCCTTTCCTTGGCTGTCGAGCTCCTTCGGATCCTTTTAGAAGGGCAGAATCGAAGTATAGTGTTGAACAAGTAGGTGTAACTGTTGAGTTCTACGGCGGCGAACTCAATGGAGTGAGTTATAGCGATCCTGCTACTGTGAAAAAAGATGCTATACGTGCTCAATTGGGTGACATTTGCGAATTAGATCGTGCTACTTTTCAATCCTATGGTGTTTTTCGTAGCAGTCTAAAGGGTTGGTTTACTTTTGGACATACTTCATTTGCTTTTCTTATTCGGACACATTTGGCATGGTGCTATAATCTTGTTCAGAGATGTTTTTGCTGGTAGTGACCCAGATTTAGATGCTCAAGTAGAATTTTTAGCATTCCAAAAAAAATATGGATTGAAAGGATTCAAAGAGGCCTGTAGAGAAAAAACATTTTTTTTTTTCAAAAAGATTTATTCATTACTACTACATAAAGCACTACATTACATAAACAACCACATATGCCTTTACTAGAGCTTTAAAAGCATTATGCTAACTACATTAAATTAATTATTTAAAAACCATAAGTTTGGTTCTATTTAACCTTTTCTGTTTTTTCCTAGATAATTTGATCTTATTGTATGACAAAACCACGGATTGGGCTTAATATTCAAGGCCCAGAAAAGATGGGTTGAATCCATAAACCGCTCCGTGGGGTCCAATGACTCTCAGAATGGCTTAGAATTTCACACAATTGCTATAACTTGGGTCTAAGTCATAATCCTTATGGGCTCAAGTCGTATTGGATCCTAAGTCTCACACATCGGGCTTAATTCACCTTCCCTATTTATTCTAAAGGTCCATCATAGAAGGGAGAATAAGTACGGGAAAGACAGTTGCACGGTGGAGTGTGCCTATGCCTTCGGTCTTTCTTTTCGGTCAAGGAATTTTCGAGTGTGTGAGTGCGAGTGTGAGTTCGAACCAATCAGCTTTCAAGCTCTCCAAGGGTAGCTGTCAAACAAGCCAAACCAGGCAGGAGTTAGTACGTGCATTGATGCCAGAAGAGGATGTTGTGCAAGAGTAGCAGTTCCATTCATTTCCAGTCAGTCCGGGCAAGCGTCTTCCTTCCCCTTCTTCTTCCCTGCTCGGGCATATCGTAACTATTGATTCAATCGTGCCATAAAACACCGTGATTTTGGTATCAAGTAAATTTCCCTTCCTAGACGTCAATTGAAACAACTTTATAAAACAGCGTCTTTTTCCTCATCAAGAGTAAAGATTACTCAGATCATGGGGAAGGGGGTGCTATAGCCCTTGTTCAAGAATGGCTTTTGTTCAATCAGACACTCTTAGAAGGCTCTCGTAACCGCTCTTTCCTGTTGATGCGACGGTAAGAAAGAATATCATAAGAAAGCTCTTTGCCTGGTTCGGATCGTACCGTGGAAAGCACTACTTCCGGCTTGAATGATGTAGTTTCTTCGACCTGCTTTTCTCGCGATTATGTTAGTGTTCAGTCGACCGCACCGTGGATACACTGCCAATATCAATGAATAAAGATAAGTACAAAAGCAAGAAATCAACTGGCATACCGTGGAATAGACTCTACCCTACGCTACAATCCTTTCTTCTCTTATGAAATTTAGAGTGTTAGGGACTCCTGCTACTAGGCTACGAACCTCATACCAAAGTCCTTCCCTTACTAATGTTCAATCGAGGCAGAATAAAATGGGAGTTCCGGAAATGAAATATCTGCATCTGCCCTTAACAATCAAGGTATCTTTGTCCAAGCATTCCCTTTCTCGTCATTTCTTCAAGAGCTTCTTCATGAACAGCAGATTAGAGGGCATCTATACCTTGTCTTCTACGCTCCTCTTCCTCATCTTCGGAGATGCCCAATCAGCCCTTTAGTTCAATTTGTCCAATTCTTCCGGGCATTGGCAAGAAAGGAAAGACGGCGGATAGGGCCACGAAGCGCCCAACGAATTGAACTTGAGGATCACAACGCACTATATGCTTATCTGGTGGATGCGCGTCTTGGGCTCTTTTACCGAAAACTAGAAATATCGTAAGAATGAAATCTGACGCCCAAAATTCCCATGTCTTTCTTGGTTGGACCAACCGGCGAAATCAGTCTTCCTGAATTGGAAGAGCAAGAACAAGTCTCTCCATTTTTTTGGGGGAGCAGAGCAGTCAAAGAATGAAACAGATCAAATGATTGTTCTAGAATGGCTATTTCTCACAATTGCTCCTTGTGATGCAGCGGAACCATGGCAATTAGGATCTCAAGACGCAGCAACACCTATGATGCAAGGAATAATAAACTTACATCACGATATCTTTTTCTTCCTCATTCTTATTTTGGTTTTCGTATCACGGATCTTGGTTCGCGCTTTATGGCATTTCCAAAAAGAAAAAAATCCAATCCCGCAAAGGATTGTTCATGGAACTACTATCGAGATTCTTCGGACCATATTTCCTAGTATCATCCCGATGTTCATTGCTATACCATCATTTGCTCTCTTATACTCAATGGACGAGGTAGTAGTCAATCCAGCCATTACTATCAAAGCTATTGGACATCAATGGTATCGGAGTGCGCCTCTTCACGAGGGTGATTTAAGTGCAACGAAATGCCTTAAGAATATGGTTCGCGAAGCATCTGGCTTACCGGTAATCTCCCATTCCCGCCGTCGAGAGACTTAAATAACTATAGCATGCCAGAAACGGGGAGTTGAGATGGTTAGACCTATACCCCGAAATGCTCCCAGCATAGAAGCCTATGGTTCCATCTTGTTGTTGCTGGAGGTACACATCCCTCTTCTCGGTGTGGAGCGATATACGAGAAATAGATGCTCAGCCTGAAATGTCCGATAACGGCGCTGAAGTAGTGAATCTATCGGCACCATAGCTGTGGCATACAACTTTGGACCTAACGGCCGGCCCAGTAACCTTTCGGAATGGGGGATCCCCGTTGGCAACAACCACGGTAGTAGTTGCGGAACTACTGGGCCGGGAGAGGACAACCTCTTGTTCCTGCTCCTCTTTCTTCGCTTCGGGGACGGAGGTCCTACGGTAGGTAACAGCAGGTACAAGCAACTTGACCGAAGGGGACCAGCGCTTCTACTCTTCCACCGAGGAGCCGTTCGCAGCGAGAAGCAAGGGATGTCGTGAACGGTGGGAGGTCACAGAGAATTTACCTATTCATAGAGTGATCCTATGATCGATACAGGATATAGACTATCTCTTTCTTTATTCGATTCTTTTTCTGAAAAAAAAAGAAGGGTGACTCAACTTCTCAGCTAGAGTTGGGGGTGGGACTTGTTGGCATAATGCAAGCTGGAACGTGGGAATTCGAGGTCTCATGAACTACTACTAAAAACCTACTTTTTTTCTTTTTGGACAAACGATATCAGGTCAGGTCTATGGATGGATCCAGATCTACGGGCCGGCCGGCCCCGGCCGATGAGCATAGGGAATCTATACTCGAGCGTTCAACTGGGCCCCTGACAGGATAGGTGAGGAATCACTCTTGATCTTTTTTATTGGGGCCTACAACTTCTCCGAGCCGACTAGCATCCCTTTCCACTGCGCATTTCTCGAACAAAGAAGACGACTATAGGATCGAATTCGCTTTCCATGGTGAACTGGTCGTCCCATACCTTCTGCCTGTCTCATATGTGTGGAACCAGGTCTTTTTCGGTTCCAGCCCCCCCTCGAATAGATAGGGTAGGTAGGACTGGGTGAGAAAGGGTTCCCTGTTGCCAATAAACTTTCCCCGGCCTTCGATTCCCCTTACTCATAAAGGGTCTTACGGTCGGTACTAACTAAAGAAAAAGAGTCTTCTTTCTAAGCTAAGAGTAGGCGTGGAGAGCTTTTTGCGGGGAAACTTGCAAGTACAGTTTGGGGGGAGACGGGCGTCGACCCAACCTTATGAGTATTCGGACTATAACAGTTCCGATGAACAGTCACTCACTTTTGACAGTTATACGATTCCAGAAGATGATCTAGAATTGGGTCAATTACGTTTATTAGAAGTGGACAATCGAGTGGTTGTACCAGCCAAAAGTCATCTACGTATTATTGTAACATCTGCTGATGTACTTCATAGTTGGGCTGTACCTTCCTCAGGTGTAAAATGTGATGCTGTACCTGGTCGTTTAAATCAAACCTCTATTTCGGTACAACGAGAAGGAGTTTACTATGGTCAGTGCAGTGAGATTTGTGGAACTAATCATGCCTTTATGCGTGCGCCCGGAAAGATAGGCCGACTGCTGAGCCCACTCTGGCTCAGCCGCACCACCCAGGGTGCGAGCCACCCGAGAAGCAAGCTATTACAGCGAGCGGCTGGAGCAGTATGGAGCCGAGGAGCAAGGCAGTAGATAAGATAGAAGAAGGGGTCAGGCTCCCGGTGGAGCAGAGGATACGGTTAGGATAACGAACTTGAAACGCGGAGCCCGAGCGTCCGGCGAGCGAGTGGTTAGTGGCCAATAGCGCCCTAGTTGATGGCATTCCTCTCTGCGGCTGGCACTCGAGGAACCACGGGGCACTCCATACAGAGCAAACAAGTCTTAGGGATGAGACGCCCGCGCAAGGACCTCAATTCTCATTAGGAGGTCGAACCAAGGACCTATGGAAGTCGGGGCTAGCCCGCCCCCATGGGCAACGCAACAGTGTCCTGAGGGAGGAGTTTAGAGGCCTTATAGTAGCACGGACTTCTTTTTCTTTCTAGGTCATGCGAAGGGGGCCAGTCCAAGATCGTACTGTTCCTCTACAAAGACAACAGACGCTCTCAACGGCTAGGCGCCACTCTCTTTCTGAGTTATTCCAGCTTCTTCATGATTTCGTGCCGCGGTGAACAAACAAAACAAAAAGAGGGCCATCTCAGCGGAAGGAGAAGGACCTGCAACGGCGGAGACTACTGACCCTATTCTTGTTCCTAGCCGTCTTTTACGAGTCCGGAAAGCCTCCTCAGAGGGATCCTCAAAATAGAATAGAGAAGGGCGGGCAGGGCTTCCGCAAGAGCCTCCCCCCTCTTCCCGGTCAAGATAGATGGGAAGGAGCCCTATCAAGGCCATAACCAGTCTCTTTATTTATGTACGTACACCTTTGTTTCAGGGTGGGGCCGCCCTTCCTCCTGCTAATCCGGCCATTTCCGAACCTGTCTTTCTCATCCCATTCAATGGAGGACTTTTAAATTCTTGCGATTCCCAGCCCCCTTAGCTTATTATTTTATATATATATATATTATTTTAAAAGGGTTCCAAACCTTAGCTTAAATAGGCTCAATGATCTCTTTCTTCGCTTCGATAGGCCGGTATGGCGCTCCGCGTGGTTATATTCATACATGTTCCGACTCGCCGGTCATTATGGATCTAGTGGCATGGCGGGGCAAAAGAAAAAAAAAGGGGGGGGGGAAGCAACTACGAAGCTTCGTAGACTCGACAAGTCGCTCCGCTTATAGAATATAATGAAGCAAGCTAGCGACTCTCCTAGTAGCGAAGGAAAGGGGCATTCGGGAAGCGACTAGTCGCTTCTGGCGAAGCTTCTAGAAGGCCGACCACTACATAGAGAGATCCATATACCAGTCATGAGCGATAGCGAAGCCTAGAGAGGCGCAGGGCAGGATCCAAGAGCTTAGAAAGGGTCAGGAAAGGAGCAGAGAAGGGGTTGGATTTCACCTATGATCAGATCAGTGGGCAACCATAGTTTACTTTTTTCGTAGTGTTGTTAACGTTGTTGAAAGCTCATTACTTATTTAAGTAGGCCTCGCTTTTCGGAGCTGCTCCCAGCTCACACTATGGTGGAGGAGGTGCCGTGAAGATCTAGGAGTGTGAGCAGTACGAGCTGAAAGGCTCCCATACTGTTTGGAGGGCAGGGGGCATAGATGCCAAACAAACCTGACCCCTATCTATCGTCGTAGAAGCTGTTCCTAGGAAAGATTATGGTTCTCGGGTATCCAATCAATTAATCCCCCAAACCGGGGAAGCTTAAGCGGAAATGAAAGGGTAGGGTGAGGGAAAAGAAAAGGGGGGAAGCAACTCAATTTAAGGCTTCGCCCCCAGATCGCTTCGTGAGCTCATTTAGTAGACAGCGAGTGTGCGCCCCTTTAGAGAAGAGATAGGGGCGAGTACTACACGAGCTCGTAAGTAAAGTACGGAACGAGCCTTGTCTACGAAGCAGAGCGACCTCGTCTTGCTTGCTTCTGGCGAAGCTTCTAGCACTGGATAATAGGCATGGCAGGAATACGACTTTTTAGGTCGACCACTACACTACATAGAAGCGATAGCGAAGCCAAGCCGTATAAAGGCGAGCAGCCCTTATAGCAATAGCAAACGGCCTACTTATAGCCCTTCCCAATTTCCAGTAGTAAACTTCCCAAGTTTAAGCAGGATAACCCCCTCTCTATTCTTCTCTTCATGTATGTGGGCTGCCTGCCCCGTCCCGAATAGACGAACAGGAACAAGCTGAAGAAGCGAGAGATATTTGAGATTCCGTAAGTAAATGATACTTTCTGTTTTGTCGAGAGGAAAAGGGGACATTGACATTCATCTTCCTCTCGAAGGGCTTTGAGAAGAGGGGCAACAGTGAAGATGCCGAGAATGGCCGTGTCTATGGGGATTACCGGTCTTAGTAAGAATCTGTTGCAAATGCATGTGAGGGAGGAATGCCTGCATTAAGATTTAAAACTTGTCGTCTACTTGAAGGAAATGTTTGGAACAGGGAACTTACAATAATACAACGCCGCATTCTTCGAAGATTGAGGAACAAGACGAGATCTATTAAGAGAATGATTTATTCTCGAAAAAATCTGAATAGTTACATCCAATTACAAACTACACGAAAGTTGCCCCTTTTTCATGGAGATTTACCCATCACAGAGATGCATAGAGGAACAGAACGAACTTCATATATCCCTTTTCCACTCAATCCAGAAACAAGATCGGACGTTATTCCGGTTCGTCTCCATTTTAGTGAAACTCTTCCTCAAGCAAGGCAGCCGATAAGTCATCGAAGGCTTTGTGTGAATCATGTAATAGTCAGCATTACTTCTTTTCAAGTTTCCCAAGGTGATTTCATATCTTTGAAAGAAAATGATGCTATAATCTATTCAGAAATAAGGAGATCCTTCTATATCGAAATTTCAGTTTCTAAAATCATAGGAAAATTCCGGGATATACCGCTAAGAATGTGGAGAAGAAACAAAACGGAATGGTTCCGCTTACTTAAAACTAAGAGGGGATGCCGCCTACTACTGAAAGACCCGTTTTTGCAACAGTTGCGTTCTTCTATGCAAGACAAAGACTTAGAAAGAACAAAGAAGTTTGGATCCGAAAAAGTATGCTTAGGCAGTTCTTTCGCTGAGCACAAGAGAATAAAGAGGAATTTTTATCATGAAAAATCCATATTATTATCGAAGAGAAGGAACGAAAAAGTATGCTTAGGCAGTTCTTTCGCTGAGCACAAGAGAATAAAGAGGAATTTTTCTCTTTTCAAATTGTTATTATTATCGAAGAGATGGAACGAAAAAACCCTAAATCTTACTACTAGAAGTCCTATAGTTTACAACTCTTCTTTCTATAGTAATTTGACCTCTTGCTCCACCCATCAGTCTTCTATGAAGAGAAAAATCAAAAGCTCTTCCCTATCTACTCATTATTCGGAGGTGAATCATAGAACACCAAAAGCTGTGCTATCTTATGGACCTAACATAGGTCACATCCCTCACGTGCGCCAAGAGCACATTCGATAGCATCCTCTTAAGGTTTAAAGATCCAAACCTTCTTCTTCTTAGCGGAAACGCACGTGGCCAAAACATATAAAGATCGGCATAGTCGCTCATAGGGGCATATCTATCCGGATAGAGGATAGTCTAGATCTTGATTCACTATTTCCATTTTTATTTTTAGATTTCTTTTTTTTCTCTGTCTCGTACGAAGCAATGGGAGGCAAGCTATGACGGCAGGATGTGACCTTGCCTTTCGCCCTGCTACCGCCGTTCTAAGTTCTTCTGACTAAACGAAGTTAAGACTAAAGTTTCGGAACTTAAGTTTGCAACTTTTTTCAGCAAAGCTTAGTAAAAATCCGTCCTTCGGCTACCTTGGATCAAGGGTAGAGATAGGAAGTAAGTCAAAGGTAGATCAACAAAAGTCTTAGTATGGGAAGAGTCAGAGCGGGGGGAGAGACTTTCTAAACGAAGGTTAGTCTAAGTAAGGAAATGGGCACTCTGCTCACATCGAAGTAACTGCTGTCTCCCCTATGGTCGACGTTCTCTCCTCCCATCCTCTCCTCTCCCTACCGGTCGCCGAATAGAACTCTTCTTTGCCGTTCTGGTTGGCTTAGGGCGGTCGAACTCTCCCCTCCTCTCCTTAACAGTCGAGTGATTTCTCATTCTCTCTCCCTCTTTCTATAGATAAGCGGGTTCTTCGATCATTCTAATGAAATAGGTTCGTTAAAGCCAATTGATCGAATTCTGTTTTAGATTCCTATTCCACTCCAACCGGTGCAGAACTCTTAACCTTTCTAGGACCCTCTCTACGGCAAGGTGCTGCTCTACTCTTTCCACTTGCTCCCTCGTGTATAGCGAGTTCTTCGCCTCACGGTTTGGCTACCCATCGTCATTCCCCCTCTGTCTAAAGTGAGAGGGGTTCTCTGCGCGCAGTGTAAGATTCCCCTGGATGGGTCTCGTAGGCAGCAGCATTCGTGCTTGCCTTTGCCGTGATTGTCCGTTGTTCCCTTGGTGCGCTGTCATTGACGGTGTAAATCTGTTCGTTCGAGAAAACGTGTTGATCTCTTTCCATATCCTATCCCCGGTTGTTGCCCTATCAAGATGTGTCCCTTCCTTTGACCCCTTTTCCGATTTATTAGTGCTGTCCCCCTTGCGTTCCCTCCCTTTGTGAAGAATTTTCCCTTTTTCTCCACTCTTATTTCTTCCTTTCTTATTCCCCTGTTGGAAGTACCTAATCTGCTTTTTTAAATCTTTCCTTTCTTATACAAGATTCTAAGGTCCTTCCCCTGTATATAAGTCTGTGCGATTTTTCCCCTTATCTTCTGGCCGACGCTCCCTTTACTGGTATCAGTGCAAGGGCAATTAGTACGGGTTGCCATAGTTGTCTGGATGGATTGGAACGAAGGGATGAAGGAGGGCCGGCCTGCCCAACAAGTAGACCGGAATAACTAGCTTCTAGTCCAACTAGCTAGCTCCAGCCCAAGCCTCCAAATCGAAGCTTCGGAGAGCCTTCTCCCATGCGATGAGATGAATTGTGTCTCTCCCTCCAACACCAGACCGTGGACATCTCGTCCGAATTCCTTCAATCCTACCAGCCATTCCTTTCGGGACCCCGGACAAGGAGGGAATAAAGGCAAGCTTTGAAGAGTGGATTTCATTAAAAACAAGGCCTTACCAGCTTGACCTAATAGGGCGGGCACCTTTCCAACCCGAAAGCTTCTTGCTGAATTTCTCTGTAACTGAATTCCAAAGTTCATCTCTTCATCTTCCCAGCATACCAAAATGAACCGAAATGGAATTGGCTATTGAACAGCCAAACATATTCCGGCCGGCCCTCGTAGTGTGGATGGAGGATGAAGGAAGAACACCTTACTTCTTTCAAAAGACGGAAACAGAGTAATTTTTTCCCACTAGCCTAACTAATGATTTTACCTCACTTTGTTGTATTGTATAGACAAGCCTGACTTTATAGATAGGAATTCAGAAAAGAGTTATAACTTACCTTCCTGACTGTGCTTCCTGCTTTTGGACCTATTTTATATTATAGTGGTAAGACTGTAGTCTACTGCAACAGGAGAAAGGAAAGCAGGCCAATATTCATGATAAGACCCTCTTTACGCTCTCTCTTTCTGCTCGCTCCTGTCAACGAATGAATTTACTACTTGTGTCACTGACATTCCATTAGCATGGTGGACTATAGACCGGCTTTCACGTTCACTCTATAGGAAGGGGACTTAGATTAATCGATTCAATGGGCGAACTGCTTTCCTTTAAAGGTAGCAAGTGATTGAAATGACAAGCTTGTAACTGATATGAAATCGGAAGACAGTAAGTTGGACGAGGAGCTCATGTACCACAGAGTGGGCAAATGCTCCCCTCTTTCAAGAGACTGTTTCTGTTCTTGTTTCTTTAGTCTCTTTACCTGCGAGCATGAATTCCTGAACCCAATACTAGGAAAGAGCTTCATACCCTATAGAACTGACAGATCGGCTAGCGAAGATGGCTCAGTCTCAGTAGATCCCTCACTCCTCACCGGCTTACGGAAAGAGAGCCCTAAGGGAGAGAGTTTCGGTACTTCAGGCATATCTATCAATGGGCAAAGACAGGAGAGCCTTCTATCTCTTCCAGTCTTATAAAGGAAAGAAAGCAGGATGAACAGGCTTGAGTGTCGATAGGTGACTTTAAGGTAGGCGCCTATCTCTTATTATACTATAGCAACGGGAGAAGTCGGGATTGGTGCCCTAAATGAAGTTCTATCTATAAAAAATTAGCATTTTGCCCAGATAGAACTTTTTCAATTCATGATCTGCTCTACGAAGGGAAAAGTGAAAGTCTCATTTGACAGCTATATAAGATAGACACTTTCTAATTTCCATGTCTGTCTATGAGGGAAATAGGTCAAGTGTCATTTTGCAGTTATATGAGCATGAACATCTACTTTCGAATTTGAATAGTCCTCTTAGCCGGTCGATTGGCTTGAATCTCTCTTTCTTTTGAATCGTAACCTACTATTAGTGTATGCCTAAAACTGAACTAATTACTTTTCTCTAACCAACTTATGACCAAACAAAAAATGACTTAACTAATGGCCAGATTTCCCTCTCCTCATTAAAAACTACTTCTATCTAGCTCCTCTCTTCACCATCTTTTGGTCAAAAAGAGTAAGAGTATTAAATCCCAAAAGTCCTAGGAGTTAAGCATGTTGGTGATGAACTAGTTCTCGTTCACCCCAGACTTGCTGGGTGGAATGAGTCAAGCTAGTTCCGAAATCGCCAGAGCCCTCTTGTTCTAATCTTTTTCTTAGCAACTGGCTTTCAGAAGTCTTGCTGCGAGGAAGATTAGAAACGCCTTAATTGAATTTAGAATAGTGGCATTTTTTATGCAGATATGGAGTTTGTTGAGAGGACTTGCATCCTTCGTTCGTAGTGGTCATTTATAGCTGTTTTTCCAACTGAACCTAATTTACTATTTTGCGACAAGAGGGGGCTCTTACTTCTTTCATCTCTAGGTTGAGTACTAGCAAGTCAGGGATAAGAGAAAAGCCTGGGAAGGAATCGGGTTTTCAGCATCTGTAGTGGAAGAGTGTACTGGTGGTGGTTTAGTTAGAGACAACAACGGGAAGGGGGCTCTCTCTTCTTTCAGCTGATTCTCCTTTTACTAGGCTTGGATAGATGGGGGTGTCGGTGTAAAGATCGCATGGAACAGTAAATGGCAATGGAATCAAACCTCCTCCTATAGGTAAGTTCAGTCTGTAACTGAGGCTTTCTAGGCGTAGGGCTAATAGCACAATGGCGGTGCGGCTAGGCTTTGTGGGTTCGAATGCCGGTTTGAGATAACCAGCCAGGCAAGGGAAAGAAGGAAGTCTTCCTGCGGAGGGGGAAGAAGCGGCCCAGTTTAATAGATTCAATGGTCGACTTGCTTGAATCGAAGAGGAAGAGCCCACTTGAATATTGAATTCAGGCTTTCATTAGCTCCTTCAGGATGGGATTGACGTATGGAACCACTGACAGTGAACCGTTCGTCTACCTCAGGTCTTACACTGAATGACCTCTCTCATCTAATCGATCGGTGAAGGATGTCTTTGAAGATCATCTGGTCTGGCTCGTTACCATTAGTTCCTCTCTCTATAGTCGAGCTAGTAAAACGAGATATCCTATTGAAGTGAACGTTCACAAAGATCGGGAAGTAGTAGCCGTAAATCTATCCACTCGTGTAGTTTTAGGCCGCAGATGTCTACTTTTCTTTAATATGGAATTCAAATCAGATCCTAGAGTTTAACCACTGGGGGAGAGTGGGTGAGCTTGCTTTCGAAAGTTTACAGTTTCCCGGCTAAAAATCACCTGCTTGTTTACAGACTGAACTGATCTATAAAAAAAAAAGACAGAAGCGAGGAAAGGCCCCTTCGCTGCTCTCTCTGTTTTTTCCCTCGAGCGGGATTTGAACCCACGTCCGACTACCTGTTGAACTATACAAGAGGCCGCTCTACCGCTGAGCTACCGAGGTGGGGCTTAAGACGGGAAATCTAAATCGGCACACACGTTTTTTCATTCATTAGCTGTAACCAGCTGAGCTACCTGGACCTCTTTCCTAAAATATGCTTTTTGCTTACGCTTCTTCGTCAAGCTTTCGAGCAGAATATCCATACCTTTCTTTTAGTAGTGAATGAGATGCTTGACAATAACGCTAAATCCAGACATTTAAGGTGTAACACAATGCCTTAAGTGTGGGAGGGCAGCCTATCCGTATCCCTTCGCATGGTCGTTCTATCACGAAGTTGGCAGCGGGAGTGGGGCGAGAGCTCGGCTGCGAGTATCTCCCTTTCAGTGACCTGGGACAGGAGACGATTTTCTGAGTTTGCCTTGTTGGCATGCTCAGTGGTCATAGCGCCTTTGATTGAAATTCCATTTGCACCCGTCTCCTTCGGGGATCCATTAAAGGGATTGGAGTGGAATTTCCATTCCACCTATCCGCACCCTATCTCGCTGAAATTTAGATATGTGAGCCCGGAAACACATTTTCAAATACGCCTGTCAGCGCAGCTCTTTTTGGAACGGTACGAGCAGACCACTTAAGCAGATACCTAGACTTCCATTTTGAACCACCAAGCAAGGTAGTTGTGTAGGCGGAATATAGTATCCTTCATCGGAATCAGAACAAACTGAAGGAACGAGACAGCACCAGATCAGCTTTAAAGAGCAAGCAAGAACCACTGAAAGAGGCTGGTACCTTTCGTATAAGAGCCAGCAAAGCTACTCATGCACCTGGAGCGAGCCACCTGGCGATTGAGGGGCAATCATATGCTTCTGTGAAAAAATTATCCTCTCATCGATGTTCTACCGAACTGAACTAATAATAGTTTATCATTTAGAAAGAATGGCGAAAGAGGCCTCCTTGCATTGCCCAACTAGAGCGAAAAGCCTTATTGCGTTGCGGCCCTAAGTAGCTATGGGGTGTTGATGTACTTGGAACCTAGACCGGTTACCTGAGTATGGCGGTTCGGTAGCCGTTCAATGATAGCATGAGATCCTCGCTTCGGTAAGTTACAAGGATGAATGCAAATAGCAAGGCGCTGTGCTGTGTGAAGTGAGACTGGCTGCCCTAAGTTAAGTGCTTCCTTATTAAATTAATATTAATTAATGATCTTGCTCAGTAGGAGGGCTTTCCCCCTTCTGTGCAGCCTGATTCTCTCTCTGGAAATGAGGGTGCCCTCGATTGACATTTATCATCGAATAAGGAATCCTTCCATGGATGAGAAGGTTGAGTTACAGTACAGACTCCGTTGGCTTTCGCAAGGAAGCATCTCGAAAGTTCCGCAATCTATGGTTGATGCCTCACTCGAACTCTATCCCATACCCTACTCGATGCTGAAGCTACTCTGCCTTTCGGAACCCAAAAAGAAAGCCGGGCGCTTGGGAAGCTATGCAAAACCTGAAAAAAGGAATCTGCTTTCCATCTTTGAGCTCAGAGGTTACGATCGTCTCCTCATTAGGCTATTTTAAAAAAAGTATAGCTGACTCATCAGCTGAGTGGTTCGCCTCTTGTCCACCTGAGTTGTTTACTTAATTTTCCGACCTGGAAAACCAATGACTCTTCAGGTTAGGTTCTCTTTCAACATAGACATCCCGATGACCATGGATCAACTTCGTTCCACGAAACAGAAAGCAAATGAAATCTTCCTCTTAGGGCGTTCGATTCCGCGAAATGGCGACCCGTTTTGCCGGAGTATTCCGCTGTGGCTAGCATTGTTAGGAATGCTTCTGGCCATCTTAGGCCATTCTTGATGATGGACCCTCCGGCAACTTTAGAAGCCTTGGTTCGTAAGGGCTCTTATCTTGAACTAACGCTTTGATCTCGGCTTCTAGATCCATATCCTTTCGCATCAAGAGTACCCGCCGCGCGTCTCAAACCCACCTTTATCCCAACAACCCCATGATGAACAGAGAGGAACCCGATGAGGGAAGTGGGACAATGTTCAGACCTTGGCTGTCACAACAAGCAACCAATCAGTTCCAGCCCCAAGGGCAGGTAAAACGAGGCCTCGACGGATGGGAACTCCTACTCTGACTATAGTTTTGCGATCTCTAAGCGGGATTTTCAGTCATCTATCCTTTATCTTTCCCTAGCGAGTGAAGAAAGAGTGGATGTTTTGAACGAGTGTTGAGCGAGTGAAGTGCCCCATAAGCTATAAGGGCGAGCTATATGTATCAATTCCGTGAGCAGCGATTGAACTGAACGTAAAAAGTGCATCCAGCAGGAATCGAACCTACGAATTTGCCCGGTTGGGCGCTTTAACCATTCAGCCATGGATGCAAAGAGACTCAGCGAGTGAACTAGGTTTTGGTATTCCTTCTTGAGCTTCTATTTCTTCCGTTAAAGGAGATTCGAGAAAAGATGGAATAAGAAGACGTGTTTCCAGAACGAACAAGATACGGGTTGAGAAGGGGGAGTTAGCAAAGTTAGACAAGATTGGAATGGGCATAGGAACATGTATTGATGTACCATATCGGCTAATGCTCCCAGGTTGATGCGATGTATTCCACCAGTTGACTGAAGACTTGATTATTGGTATATCGATCGGTCCAGCACGGATTGAAATAGGAGCCGGTTCGATAGGAAGCTTTTGAAAACGCAGTGCACCCATGTAAATAAGGAACGAGATTAATACAGAGGTTAAACGAGCATCCCACACCCAAAAGGTGCCCCACATAGGTCTTCCCCGAAACCCCCCAGTAACTAAGGTAAACAACGTAGAAAAAGCACCCATTTCTGTACCGGTTCCGAAAGAGCGAAGAAAAAGGGGATGTTTTGTTAATAGGAACAAGAACGTGTTTATAGCCGTAGCGATATAAACAAGAATACTCATCCGAGCCGCAGGAACGTGTACATAAGGAATACGAGAATTTCCACCTTGTTGAAGGTCTAGTGGTGCTACCCGAAGACTTAAATGAATAGCCATCGCTGTTAAGAACAACCGAGATCCAATGAAAATTTTCGCGTAGCTTCTGGTCTTTGACATCAAAAAAGAAGGTTGTAATAATGAAAGGGACATATGATAATTTTATCCTAGCTAGTGGAACAATAAAGACGAAGTGTCTAATTATACTTATGGTCCTTTGTTTCCAAATAGAAAGACACAAAATTCTCCGGGAAGCCCTATCTTTCGAAGGACTTCTCGATTTGCTCCCCCTGACGAGCCCCCTCCAGCCTACCCGCCGGACCACCCCTTCTATCTCTCGCGACCGACCCCTTGTTAGTTCGTAGAGCCGACGCTGGGCGGCCAACCTCATGGATCACGCGTCTGGTCCCTCTCCCATTGGGCGAGAGCTTTCAATAAAGCATCTCTCGCTTGGAAAGCAGGAACCGGTCTGCTTTGGAGATCCTGCATAAGTTCCCGGATCTTCAAAAGCTTCGCGGGGGACGCGACGTCCAATTGTAGCTTAATCTTAGTATTTTGGAGTACACTCGAGGTCACTCCCCTATTTCCAAAGGAAGAAAGAAAAGAGGAAAGCTCCCTTTCTATTTCCTCTGCTGTTGGTCCCGGCGGACGCAGAGTTAAGTCCAAATCGAGTTGGGCATTTGAGGAACCCTCCTCTCCTGCACATTCTGCGTGTTCGACCAACCACTCAGAGCAAAGGTCAAGAAGACAACACAGAGTGGAAATGGTCCAAGTGATCCCAGGTACCCATGAATTCCTACACTTATTGGAAATGCCATAAAGCGCGAACCAAGATCCGTGATACGAAAACCAAAACCAAGACAAGTAATAACAGGAGATCATCGTGGATGTTTAAGTCTAAATCGAACACTAAATAATCAAAGAATTGAAAACACCACTTGAGAAGCTTTACTTCTAGCAAAGTTGCTAAAATAGTAAAAAGAAGAATGACTGAAAATGAAACCAAAAAGGAAGCCTTATATTATATATCTTTGTCATTCGCTCTGCTCGCGGAGCGGCATACCGAAAAAAAGATAGGATTTGAATCGATGACTTAAGCCCTTGCGCTATTCCCCCCTGATCGCATCGTAGATAGCAGTCAGAGTCAGTACGCTTTCTATTCTCTTTATATTATATATGAAAATAGATAAGAAAGGAGGGCTGCCGAGGCCCGGAACTTCTCCGAGAGGTTCCTTTCGATACTCTGCGCACAGAAGCGATATCGAACATCACTTATTGTCATTTCTCAATTGATGATACTTCATTTAGCTACTTAATAAGATAAGAAGACCCATAAAAAGATCAAATAACGGAAGGCGGAAGGTCGATTAGGAAAGGAGCTTTTCAAATCAAAGAATTCGTTGATTGCAAAGCCTTCTTTCAGATAAGTCGTTTAGAAAAAAACTCCTTAACTCATTAACTCAGGATCGGTAAAGGCCTTACTCTATTCCTTGTCAGGAATAGCGGCCTTAGAGCTTCTACTACTATCGGCTATCTAACTCTCGGGAAATCGGGGGTTTTGTCGGGGAATCGGTGTCGTGGTGGTGCTACGAGATGGCGATTTATCGTATAGAAGAATGGATCCGCGGACCTCTTGATTGACCATAGATGCGAACCGATCGACC